ATATTTACAACGCTCTCATAGTTAAAGGTCGAGATACTATCGGTCAACAAATTAATGTGACTTGTGAAGTACAGCAATTATTGGGAAATAATCGAGTTCGAACTGTAGCTATGAGTGCTACAGATGGTCTAACGAGAGGAATGCAAGTGGTTGACACAGGGGCTCCTCTAAGTGTTCCCGTTGGCGGGACGACCCTAGGCCGAATTTTTAACGTATTGGGAGAACCCATTGATGATTTAGGTCCTGTAGATACTCGCACAACATCCCCTATTCATAGATCGGCGCCCGCCTTTATACAGTTAGATACAAAATTATCGATTTTTGAAACAGGAATTAAAGTCGTGGATCTTTTAGCCCCTTATCGTCGCGGAGGGAAAATTGGGCTATTCGGGGGGGCTGGAGTAGGTAAAACAGTACTAATTATGGAATTAATCAACAACATTGCAAAAGCTCATGGGGGTGTATCCGTATTTGGCGGAGTAGGTGAACGTACTCGGGAAGGAAATGATCTTTACATGGAAATGAAAGAGTCTGGAGTAATTAATGAAGCAAATATTGGAGAATCAAAAGTGGCTCTAGTCTATGGTCAAATGAATGAACCGCCGGGAGCTCGTATGAGAGTTGGGTTGACCGCCCTAACTATGGCGGAATATTTCCGAGATGTTAATGAGCAAGACGTACTTCTATTTATTGACAATATCTTCCGTTTCGTCCAAGCAGGATCCGAAGTATCCGCCTTGTTGGGTAGAATGCCTTCCGCTGTAGGTTATCAACCCACTCTTAGTACCGAAATGGGTTCTTTACAAGAAAGAATTACTTCTACCAAAGAAGGATCCATAACTTCTATTCAAGCAGTTTATGTACCGGCGGACGATTTGACCGACCCCGCTCCTGCCACGACATTTGCACATTTAGACGCTACTACTGTACTATCAAGAGGATTAGCTGCTAAAGGTATCTATCCGGCAGTAGATCCTTTAGATTCAACGTCAACTATGCTCCAACCCAAAATTGTTGGTGAAGAACATTATGAAACTGCGCAAAGAGTTAAGCAAACTTTACAACGTTACAAGGAGCTTCAGGATATTATAGCTATCCTGGGGTTGGACGAATTATCCGAAGACGATCGTTTAACTGTAGCAAGAGCAAGAAAAATTGAGCGTTTCTTATCACAACCCTTTTTTGTAGCCGAAGTATTTACTGGTTCTCCTGGAAAATATGTCGGCCTAGCAGAAACAATTAGAGGGTTTAAATTGATCCTTTCCGGAGAATTAGATAGTCTTCCCGAACAGGCCTTTTATTTGGTAGGTAACATTGATGAAGCTACTGCGAAGGCTACGAACTTAGAAACGGAGAGTAATTTGAAGAAATGATCTTAAATCTTTGTGTACTGACCCCGAATCGAATTGTTTGGGATTCAGAAGTGAAAGAAATCGTTTTATCTACTAATAGTGGACAAATTGGCGTATTACCAAATCACGCATCTATTGCCACAGCTGTTGATATCGGTATTTTGAGAATACGCCTTAACGACCAATGGGTAACGATGGCTCTTATGGGTGGTTTTGCTAGAATAGGCAATAATGAGATTACCGTTTTAGTGAATGATGCGGAGAAGGGTAGTGACATTGATCTAGAAGAAGCTCAGCAAACTCTTGAAATAGCAGAAGCAAACTTGCGGAAAGCAGAAGGCAAGAGACAAATAATTGAGGCAAATCTAGCTCTCAGACGAGCTAGGGCCCGAGTGGAGGCTATCAATGTTATTTCGTAACTATAACTAGTTGGTGTGTCCGAATAAAAAAAAAGAACTTCTGTAGAAACAGAAGTTCTTTTTATACACCCCTTTTTTTGCCAATTGAATAGAATCATAAGTGGAATCTCGGATTCTAATACAGAGTGGAATGGAAAAGATCAAAAATAAATATTTCAATATTAATATTTTTAATATTGAAAGTAGAAAAATTTATTAGATACCTAGAGTCTGATATCGAATGAGTTCTACCTACTATTGGATTTGAACCAATGACTCCCGCCGTATGAAAGCGATACTCTAACCACTGAGTTAAGTAGGTCACTTATCATCACAAAGAGAAAGAAACGGGCTCCGTCACATCGATGGATTATAAATGTAATATTATTTATAAGCAATAATTTATAACCAATACTGATCAAAGAGATAACAGAAAGTTGAGTCGTGTAATATTCATCTTGACAAGACATTATTGACATGATAATATATGTATCACAAGCACAAGGGCTATAGCTCAGTTAGGTAGAGCACCTCGTTTACACGCGCGCCAATGCTTTTTTCAGAGGAGTAGATCATGGAATCAAAAAACTTATTGAGAAGTCGATGTCTTACTCTATGACTTTCAGGGAACAAGAGAACAATAGCCTGACAAAAAAAGGTTCAGTAAAAATTGGATGCCCCTTTAGTCGTCCAATCGAACCCACCATTGATTTAAGATATTGATAAGGTGAATATTTAATTCTATTCAAT